AGAGGCTTGGGGGAAGATCAAAGAAAGAACTTGTTCTTGCTCCATAAAAAATTCTTCCAATAATTTCGAACCTAACCTTTTTAAAAAAGAACGTACAGTACTTTTGTGTTTACGAGCCAAAGTTCTAGCACAGGAAAGTCGAAGTATATACTTTATTCGATACAAACTCTTTTTTTTTGAGGATCCGCTGTAATAATGAGAAAGATTTTTGTATATCCGCCCAAATCTATCGATAATATCAGAATCAGATGAATCGGTCCAAGCCGGCTTACTAATGGGATGCCCTAATACATTACAAAATTTCGCTTTAGCCAATGATCCAATCAAAGGAATAATTGGAACTATACTATCGAACTTATTAATCGGAATATCCATAATATATGACTTATCTAACATTTGACTCCTTACTACTGAAGTATTTAGTCGTACACTTGAAAGATAGTCGAGAAAATCGAAGTAATGATTGCCTAATTGGGTTATATAAATCCTATCCAGTTGATACCACAAGTCAAAATTACATTGCCAGAAATTTACAAGGTAATAGTTCCATTTATTCATCAGAAGAGGGGTCCCCCTTGAAGCCAGAATGGATTTTCCTCGATATCTGACATAATGCATGAAAGGCTCCCTGAACAACCATAGGATAAAACGAAAATCATTTTGAAAAACTACTACAAGATGCTCCATTTTTCTATAGAAATAGGTTCGCTCCAGAAAGGCTCTAGAAGATGTTAATCGTAAATAAGAAGACTGTTTGCAGAGAAAAACAAATACGGATTCGCATTCATATACATGAGAATTATATAGGAACAAGAATAATCTTTGATTCTCTTTTTTTAAAAAAACCGAAATGGATTTATTTTTTTGAGTAATAAGACTATTCCAATTATGATACTCGTAGAAAAAGAATCGCAATAAATGCAAAGAGGCGGCATCTTGTATCCAACAGCGAAGGGTTTGAACCAAGAGTTCCAGATGGATGGGGTGGGGTATTAGTATATCTAACACATGATTTAAATGTGAAAATTTATCCTCTAAGAATGGAAATAGTGAATGAATTGATCTTAAATTATGTGATTTGGCTATTTCTTTCCCTTCTAGAGAGGATACTAATCGCCGCGAGAATGGAATTTCCACAATGACGGCAAATCCCTCTGATATGATTTGAGAATCAAAATGATTCTTGTATCCCCAAAATTTATTTTTTTTAGAATCATTAAAAGAAAGAATCAAATGATTCTGTTGATACATTCGAGTAATTAAACGTTTCACAATTAGTGAACTAGATTTATTGTCATAACCTAAATTTTCCACAGATTCAGAAAGAATCGCTTTAGTTAACCCATAATCATGAGCAAGGGCATAAATATACTCCTGAAAAAGAAGTGAATATAGGAAGTCTTTTTGTCGAGATCTATTTATTTCGAAATATACTTGTAATTCTTCCATTTGAAATTCCGGTTGAACCAAAGGCAGGGGATTTCTTGGGTTATCAAATAATACATAGTGCGATCGAGTCAAAACAAGGTATATAGTAAAAAAAGATTGGATACCTCGGAACAGATAGGCTAATCAACGGATTCTCTCTTTTCCATTCAACGGGTCTGTATTCATTATAGAATACACTACCGAGATGACTAGAAGTCCTTTATTTTTTCAACTCGATCGCTCTTTTGACTTTAGAATCCATTCTGTTTATCAATATACTGTTTCTTCTACACATTCATCTCCACTCTAGAATTGGGATATAGTTAGGATTCCGTGAAAAAATGGAAAATCCACTTATTTTTTATGGAAGAACCTTTTCCCGCATCAGGCACTAATATATTTCTAACGTTTAATTAGATCGGGTAATCATTCGAATTAAGAGCAGAAGGTCGTTGCTTTTTTTTCCCTATAAAATTGGAGCCGTAGGGCTCTATCCATTTATTCATTCGACCCAACCATGAATTTATTTTTCCCACTTTCAGCAAGATTTTGTACCGATCCGGTAAGGATCATGTACTCTTAAAGTTCTTCATTGATACGACATGCTGTTTTTTCCATTCATTCACTTTGAGGATCAGTCGTGGTCTTACAAACTCTACCAATGGTACGGACGAATCCATTGCTTCATCCAAATGTGTAAAAGATTCTAGCCGCACTTAAAAGCCGAGTACTCTACCGTTGAGTTAGCAACCCGAATAATGTAATTATGGCGTGTAGATACGATCAAAATTGACATAAATAAAGAGATTGGATTGCACGACCCATCCAATTTTTTCTTTTATTAATTTTTTTTATTCAGAAGAGACTTCTTGTGTCACATCAAATCCAACGAACCCATCATTTTTTTATTTGTATAAAGTAAAAAATCAAACTTATTTTTGGGGCAGAGATAAATAGATCTATTTATCTATGATCGAATTCTATTTGGTCAATACACTATTGTCAATATGAACATTAAGAAAACAAAAGAAATGAAATCCATTTCAATAAAAAAGGGGCTTGTGTTGGATTGGCACTACAACGAGAATGCGCGTACATAAATAAATAATAATGAAAAGTCGGGGTGGAGAAAAGGAATTCAATTCACTAAAATAATATCAAAAAAAAAAAAAAAAATAGAATAAATGAAATTTTTAAATAAAGAATAAGAAAATCCCGGGTTTCGTCAATATCCATAAAGATACAATAAGCAAGCTCAACCTATTTTTTTTGTTTGGCGGGGTCTCACGCGATTGGGAATAATCCCAGAATTTTATGGATCCTGTTAGTTCCTCTATTCATTTCATTTTTTTTTCTATTCGCCTCATATCACATAGAAGATGATATCACAAAGAAGGTATATATATATTCTAATATTAGAATAATAATCGAATAATATTAGAATATATTCTATTATTCTATATATAGAATAATAGAATATATAGAATATTAGAATATTCTAATAAAATAGGAAATCATAAAAATCATAGAATATGAAATCCTATATTCTATTAATTATAGAAAATAGGAAATCATATAGGATAGAATATGAAATTCTATGGGATCAATAGAATAGTAAATAAGTCTAAATAGAGCAAAAAAATGGGGAAAATTTAATTCAAATTAAACAAAGCTAGCATAGGGGTCACCCCCTCTTTTTTTCATTAGTCATTAATTGACTTGGACTTGAATTTCGTTTGATTAATACGAAGTTCCTGAAAAACACCTGCCTTCTTTGAAATATCATGAACAGTTCCTGTAGGTTGGGCACCTTTTTCAAGAAAATATAGAATATTGGGAACATTTGAATAAGTTTGATTCTTTATCGGATCGTAAAAACCCACTTTCCGAAGATCTCTTCCTTCTCTTCGGGATCGAACATCAATTGCAACGATTCGGTAGATGGCTCATTGGGATAGATGTAGATTAACACTGCCCCCCCTAGAAACGTATAGGAGGTTTTCTCCTCATACGGCTCAAGAAAGAATGATTCGAATTTATGTATATAGTGGCAAATAGATCCATAACATCATCAAATCAATTAGATTATGATTTGTTTGATTCGTTTTTTCTTCTTCCTCGCCGTTCCCGAAAAAAAAAAAGAAAAATCATTCGTACTTATAACTCAAGTTGGATAATTCTCAACGAGTTCAAAGGAAAATCCTTAGGACTGGGCATTTCATTTATTGAGCTATCTCGAACCCCCCCCTTGTCTCGTTTCAATTACATTTTTTTATTCCTTATTCTGATTCTGATCTAATTGTTGAGACAATTGAAAATGGCGTTTTCTTGTTTCGGGATCCTTTATCTTTGTTTTAGATCATTGGGTTTAGACATTACTTCGGTGATCCTTAATTGTTTCAAAATGGCAGCAACATACCTTTTGTTTTGTGATTTCTTTCTATGAAAGAATTATACGTATACGAACAATTGATTTCTGTGTGATCCACTTTTGATCGAAATAGTTTACCAAATCTAACAAGATTTCCTTTTGGATTTGACACTTTTGTGCGAATTCGATCCCTTCGATTTCTATATTGATTGGCGATATACTTACGAAGTTGTTCAAACTTATTGATTGACACTAACCCTAGATCCTTGCCTCTTAGAAATGAATGAATCCTTTCCACTCGAGCTCCATCATGTACTATTTACTTAAACCGAACGAAATAGGGGTTCGAGTAGAACAGAACAAACTATGTCGAGCCAAGAGCACCTTCATTTCTATATAAAAAAATGGTGGATGTAAGAATCCACAGCCGATCATGCCCTTCAAGTCGCACGTTGCTTTCTACCACATCGTTTTAAACGAAGTTTTACCATAACATTCCTCTAGTTTGGAACCAGTCCAATATGGACTTGATTCAATATGAAATCATGAATAGTCATTGGTTCAATCAGTACATAGTACTAGATACTCTCATTTTTCTATATAGATGGATGGAGATCGGCATTTATATTTACCTATTTAGCTGGAGAAGTCTCAGAAAGGATTCAATTTCATTAACCCCATATTTTCTTGTATCAATGAAACAATTTCTAAAAAACACAAATAACCGAATTCTTCATTAATCTGCATCTTCAACAGATTTTTCAAGACGATCAATCATAAAAGATCCAACTCTTTCTCGAAGTACTAAACTAAAAACAACTAAACTCAAAAAATTTCTTTAACTTTAATTAGATTTTGAATTAGATTAGATTTATAACTTGTGTACTAAACAGACACGGATCAATTGCTTGTTTTATTCCTAGTTCTAGTTTGATTTTATCCCAACAGAGTTTTAGGAGTCTTAATCCCCGTAATGGAATTGAAATTAGTACTAAGAACCCCTCCTGTTTAGAATTCAGGATCAACAGAAAATCAGTATCCTATTCAAATTCAAATATAGTGACTATAGAGAGAAATAGGGAATATAGAAGCCTTTCTTTCACATTCTAATTCAAAGAATTGATAATTCAACTAGATATAGTAGGTAAAGTTTACCTAAGTAACTAACTTCAATATGAAAAGGAACATGACATGCATATGCTAAACAGCACATCCCTTTTTTCTTTTTGAATTCTAAATTCATTCATGTTTCCATCTTACTTGAATATCAAATAGATTGAGTTACATCTGCATCTTTTTTGGGCTCAATTCGGTTTGTGATAAAGAGAAAGAAAGGGAAAGCTGTAATTCTTTTCTGAATTATTAGAAATCAGCAATAGTATCACAATGTATTCAACATTACACTCTTAAACAGAAGATTGGTATTGTTAATTTAAATAGAACAATCTTTCATTTTGATAGAATCGGACTGCTCTGGGACGGAAGGATTCGAACCTCCGAGTCACGGGACCAAAACCCACTGCCTTACCGCTTGGCCACGCCCCATTTAGATTTGTATCTACAACAATAAAAACTAATATCGGTATTAATTGTTCGTCAATTCCCGCCCATTTTTTATGGAATAGGTTAGATTGTTGCTAGGGTTTAACACGTGTAGTTGTGGAAGAATTAAACTGAATTTATGAATCATTACATTAATTTATTGATCATTACATAGAATTCAATTAAGATATTGTATGAAATTAAATTCTCATTTGAAAATTGAAGGATCTTTGATTGGGTGAGTCAAAGAAAAAGCGGTATTTGGTTTTTTGGTCTACTTTACTTTCTTCATTTTTCCTTATATCAATAACTCAAACAAAATACAATTATCTCCAAGAATTAAATCTTTGTTATGCTTAATATCTTTAGTTTAATCTGTATCTGGCTTAATTCTGCCCTTCACTCAAGCGGTTTTGTCTTTGCCAAATTGCCTGAGGCTTATGCTATTTTCAATCCAATCGTAGATATTATGCCAGTCATACCTGTGTTCTTTTTTCTCTTAGCCTTTGTTTGGCAAGCTGCTGTAAGTTTTCGATGAGATCCTTAATACTGTCCTACAAATATTCATGATTGACTCGATAAAAAAGAAAAAAAAAAAAGATTATAACAATTGATAAGATGAGATAAGTCTTAAATTATGAACCCTCGATTCAAACATGGAAATTCTTGGATAGTTGCAATGAATCTGGATCTCCGCATTTCTTCATTCTGATCTTCCACTTCCAGTATGAACAAGGACCCTATCCTATTAGGGTCCCTCACAATAACTAATTGTGGATATAAAAGATACTTTTGGTACTGAAAGAATCTTCTTACAAATGAATTTCGGAAAATGTCTTTCTTTTCTAGAAACCACTTTATTTCTTGGTGTCAAAATAGGATGTGTGGTATAAAAATGGATAATCTATTCCCTTTTTTCCAAAAAATAACCTTGGAGATTGTGTAATGCTTACTCTCAAACTCTTCGTTTACACAGTAGTGATATTCTTTGTTTCTCTCTTCATCTTCGGATTCCTTTCTAATGATCCAGGTCGTAATCCTGGGCGTGAGGAATAAAATCAAAAGAAAGGGTTCTCATTTTCTTTTTCTTTGTTTTATTTCTTATCTTATGACTTTTTCGATTCCAGAAAGAAAACTATGATAAAAAGGGGCTTGAGATTTTTCTTTGATTCTAAAGAAAAATCTCAAGCCAAATCATTAGAGGGAACGGAAAGAGAGGGATTCGAACCCTCGGTACGAATAACTCATACAACGGATTAGCAATCCGCCGCTTTAGTCCACTCAGCCATCTCTCCCAATTTAAAAAGACAATTACTATGTTACGCTAAAACAAAAGTATTTTTTTTTTCTTTCTTGATTCTAGTATAGATACAAAAGATAAAAATTTTTTTATTATTTTAGTTTAGCAGCAATTGAGTTCAAATTCAATTTCGATAATGTGATATCTCAAAAAAAAAAAATGATGAAAGTGAAAAAAAAAATGGATATGGATTCTTGCACAATTTATTTTCGTGTTCTGATTTCAATGGTTTTTTCAGGACAGACCTGTCACTAAATAACAAAAGAAAAAAGAACTCGTTATCTCAATGGTCCTGGATTTTCTTATCTCATCAAATTCACCCGACGAAACATGTCAACACTCCAATTTCATTATTTTGTTCTGATTCTATCTTGATTACGTCTGATGCCCTTGTTCGACAAATGGTCCATTCATATATCATATACAACAATCACATTGTAGCGGGTATAGTTTAGTGGTAAAAGTGCGATTCGTTCTATTCACAACTTAAAGAGTTAAGGGGTCTTTCGGTTTGATTCATATTCCGATTACAAACTTTATTTCTTAAAAGGATTTAATCCTTTACCTCTCAATAACCGATTTGAGGAAGAATATACATTCTCGTGATTTATATCCAAGGTCAATTATAAATTTACCAATTGGATTATGGAAACACGAAGCATAATTTTTTTTGAGTTGGATCACGACTTTCAATTGGATGTGTATGAGTAAGAGATCCATGGATAAAGAGAAAAAAGTTTATTTCTAATCGTAACTAGATCTTCAATTTCTTGGAGATTGAAGCGAAATAGCTATTAAACGATAATTTTGGTTTACTAAAGCTATCGACATATTGTTTTAGCTCGGTGGAAACACACTT